ACACATAAAAATGACATTCCCATAAATTGACAAGGTAATATTTCCATTTATTCATCAGAAGAGGCGTATCTTTTGAAGCCAGAATTGATTTTCCTTGATATCTAACATAATGAATGAAAGGATCCTTCAGGAAACATAGGATGCCCGGAAAATCATTAGCAAAGACTTCGACAAGATGTTTTATTATTTTTCTATGTAAATAAATTCGCTCAAAAAGGACTCCAGAAGATGTTAATCGTAAATGAGAAGATTGTTTACGGAGAAAAAGGAAGACAGATTCGTATTCACATATATGAGAATTATATAAGAATAACAATAATCTTGAATGACTTTTTGAAAAAAAAGAAATAGCTTTATTTGGAATAATAACAATATTCCAATTAGAATACTCATGAAGAAAGAACCGCAATAAATGCAAAGAGGAGACATCTTTCACCCGGTAGCGAAGGGTTTGAATCAAGATTTCCAGATGGATGGGGTAGGGTATTAGTACATCTGCCACATAATTTAAATGTGGGAATTTGTCCTCTAAAAAAGGAAATATTGAATGAATGGATCGAAAATTGTAAGATCTTACGATTTGTGCCCCTTCTAAGGAAGATATTAATCGTAAAGAAAATGGAATTTCCGCAATGACTGCAAATCCTTCTGATATAATTTGAGAATACAAATTCTTGTTGTATCCTAAAAATGGATTTTGGTTAGAATCATTAGTGGAAATCAGCAAATGATTCTGTTGATACATTCGCGTAATTAAACGTTTTACAATCAGTAAACTATATTTATTATCATAAGCTACATTTTCCAACAAAATAGATCTATTTAAACCATGATCATGAACAAGTGCATAAATATACTCCCGAAAGATAAGTGGGTATAGGAAGTTATGTTGCCTAAATCTATCTAGTTCTAAATATCCTTTTAATTCCTCCATTTATTTAAAATTAGATTGAAACCCGGGATAGGAGATTTGATTTCTTGGGTTATTAAATGACACATAGTACGATACAGTCAAAACAGGATATTATAGTAAGAAAAGACTAGATAGATACCCCGGAAACAGATAAGACTTATCAACGGACTCTTTATCCTTTCTTTTTCCATCTAATTAAAATCTAATTAAATCGGTTTATGTTCATTATAGGATAACAAGATGGTTAGAAATCCTTTATTTTTTCAACCCAATCGCTCTTTTGATTTTGGAAAAAAAAAGATTTTTATCAATATACTGCTTTTCTACACATTCATCCCCACACTCTAATGGAGAATATCTACTAATAATTAGGATTAAAAAAAAATCGATAATCTACTTATGGTAAAAACATTTCCCGTATCAAGCACTAATATATTTTTAACGTTTAATTAAATCGGGTAATTATTCAAATTAAGAACAGAAACTCGTTGCTTTTTTTTGTTTCCCTAGAATTGGAGCCAACGGACTCTATCCATTTATTCACTTAATCCAACTTTAATATTTTTTTTTATTTTTTTTTTTCCGCGTCAAGAATTCAAACAAGATTTTGTATCGATCCGATAAGATACGAATAAAATATTCTCAAAATTCTCCATTAATAATTAATACGACATGCTGCTTTTTCCATTCCTTCCTTTCAGGATCAGTCGCGGTCTTACAAAGCTCTACCGATGGTATCGACGAATCCGTTACTTCATACAAATGTGTAAAAAATGCTAGTCGCACTTAAAAGCCGAGTACTCTACCGTTGAGTTAGCAACCCGAATCAAAATGTATAGATCCAATCGGAATCAAAAAAGAGATTTAATTACACAACGCAATCAAAATATTAAAATAGAAAAAATATTTCTAAATGATTCTGAACATAAAAATGAGCATATCAGATGCAAATACAATGACGTCCAAAATAAGAAGATAGATTAAGATAAAAATATAAATAAAATGTAAATTGATCGACTACCAAAGATTTTGTTCGTATGTTATACATTATTATCTTATCCATTTTTTTTTATTAAAAAAAAAAAGAAAGACTTCTTGTATCCCAGCAAATCCAATGAACCCATCGTTTGAATAAAGTAAAAAAAAAACCAAGTCTATAGAACAGAGAAATAGATACATTTATTCACGATCGGATTATATTTGTTTGATATACTGTTGTCAATATGAATGTTGAGAAAAGAACATAATGTAGAAAACCATAAATTAAAATACAAAATTATTCAATATTTTCTATTTAATTCAACAATATTTTCTTATTAAATTCAATAAAATATTGAATTACTATAACTATAATAAAAATCAAATAAAAAAAAAGAAAGTGAAAGTTTCAACGAAAACCAACCATTATTGAATTAGCAATAATAATAATGTAAAATTTTCTATTTATAGACCCAACTACTTCATTTATTCACTTTCTTTTTTTTCTATTTATCTGTCTTATATGAATTTATCTTACTAAAACAAAAAAAGAAGATGTTGTCATTATAGACGACAACATCTTTTGGTAGTAATAATAAATGGGTAGGAATAGAACAAAAGAGGGGGAGTAATATAGAAAAGTTTATACAAAGTTATATACAAGTCATCCCCCTCCCCTTTTTTTTTATTTCATTAATTTAATTTCATCTGTTGATTAAAGGAAAGTTCCATAAAAACTCCCGCCTTCTTTGAAATATCATGAACAGTTCCCGTAGGTTGAGCGCCCTTTTCAAGGAAATATAGAATAGCGGGAACATTTAAATAAGTTTGATTCTTTATCGGATCATAAAAACCCACTCTCCGAAGATCTCTTCCTTCTCTTCGGGATCGAACATCAATTGCAACGATTCGATAAACCACCCATTGGGATAGATGTAGATGAATAATACTCCCCCCCTAGAAACGTATAAGAAGTTTTCGCCTCGTACGGCTCAAGAAAATTCGAAATTATGTCTATGTATAGAATCTTTAATTAATATTAATTAGATCCATAAAATCATCAAATCAATTAAACTATGATTTAAGTACTTTTCCTTATTCTTATTATTTTATTGTCCGAAAAGGGAAAAAAATCATTCGTATTCACATCCTCATAACTCAAGTTGGATAATTTTCAAATAACCCAAAAGAAAACCTTTAGGCATTTCGTTTATTGAGCGGTCTCTAACCACGCATTTTTTGTCTGTCTCCTTTAGAATTTTTTTGATTCTTCATTATGATCTATTTATTGAGACAACTGAAAACGGTATTTACTTGTTCCAGAATTCTTTATCGTTTCCTTGAATCGTTGGGTTTAGACATGACTTCGGTGATCTTTAATCATTTCAAAAAATGGGAGCAACATACCATTTTTGTAATTTCTTTCTATCAAAGAATCATACAAATGGTTGATTCCCGCGTGATACACTTTTGATCGAAACAGTTTTACCAATTCCAAGCAATTTTCCTTATGAATTTGAAACTTGCTAGAATTGGATCCTTTCGATTTCTATATCTAAAATATACTTACGAAGTTGTTTCAACTTATTAATTAACACTAACCCTAGATCCGTGCCCCTAAAAAATGAATCAATACTTTTTACTCGAGCTCCATTATGATCATGTACTATTTACACCACAACCCCCAAAAAATGAGGTTTTTCTAGTGGAACAGAACAAACGATGTCGAGCCAGAAGCACCCTCATTCCTATCATTCCTATATAATGAATATAAAAAAATGGCGGATGTCAGAATCCACAACCGACCATATCCTTCAAGTCGCACGTTGCTTTCTACCACATCGTTTTAAACGAAGTTTTACCATAACATTCTTCTAGTAGGTTGCTGTAACCAGTATGTAATTGATTCAATTATGGAATCATGAATAATCATTGGTTCTATCGGTACATAGTAATCTATACTTTTATGAATAGGTAGTTTATGAAGAAGTCTCAGCAAGAATTCAATTTAACTCCATAGATTTTGATATTAGAATTTCAAATTCTAATATCAAAATTCGAAATAATAAATAACACAAATAAGTTCTTTTTTTTTTTAATCTGCATCTTGAATCTTCAAGTGACTTGAAAAAATAGATTCATCAATTTAACACTTCTTCAAGTACCAAGGACTCGTAAGACATTATTCAAAAGATTAAATTGATTGAAAGATTTACTATTTCAATATCATTACATTATTTGAATAAAGTTTTATAGTAAAAGTAAAAACCGTATTCTCATAATAAGAGAGAAATTCATATTCTGATTAAAACATCAATCATTTCAAACAAATAGATAGAGATAGATCAAAAAAAATTAAATTTGTTTTTTTTTTTTCATTAGTTTAATTAATTTATAATTTAATGGGGTGGAGAATAAAGACTGATTTAAGAGAGTATTGGGGTTGTTATTATTTTTGATAAATCATAATCGAAAGAAAAGAATAGGAGATTCCCATATCTATCAGATCTAAACAAATGTTTTTGAAAGTAATTATATATATATATATATTCTATATATTCTATGTTAAATATTTTTCATCTATGTTAAATATTTTTCATTTAGGGATCACAAATCTCTTTTCGCAAAAATGAATTGAAATAAATAAAGTTTTCAATGAAATAGAACGATAACAAGACATACATATAAGCATTTCCTCATTTTCTGCGTAGTTTATTTGACTTGAAAAAATTCAATAATCTTTTTGCAACCTTTACCTAAGGTAAAGTGAATAAGATAATACACTTTGTCTCAATTGTTACATAGATTTACAATTATTCATTAGAGAAAACATAAAAAAGAATCCTAATCCTATAGATTATTGATTGAAGTTAATTAGTACCCCAATATCAAAAACGCACCCCTGTTTATAAATTTTAAAATGGAAAATCAGACTGCTTAGAATGCAGCATTTAAAATTCCAATGGATATCGTAAGTAAGGCTTTCTTTTTCTTTTTTATGACTAACTAACTTCAATATGAGAGGGATAGGCATACAATGAAAAGCCCGTCCCCGGATTTTGCTTTTTTAAGTAAAACTCTTTTCTCTTCTTTTGATCTATGCTCCCATCTTACCTGGATACAAATCGATTCAATTCTATTTGTGTGTTATTTGGTGTTATTTGAATACGATTCCATTTTTGAAAAAGATATAATTCAGATAAGAATCAATCATTATAAGAATAATAAGAAAAAAGAATCATATTCTATATAATATTATTTATATTATTTATTATTTGATTATTTATATTATTTATTATTTGATTATAGTCTTAATAAAAAAACAGAAAGTTGTTTAAAATAAAACAAAAAAAAGACAATCTTTTCTTATGATAGAAGATATGTATTCTAATACAATATATATAATCTGATATGATATATATAATAGGTATGTTCTGGGACGGAAGGATTCGAACCTCCGAATACCGGGACCAAAACCCGTTGCCTTACCACTTAGCCACGCCCCATTTTATATTTATATTCGACATTAATAAACACTAATATTGTTATTAGTTGTTCGTCAATTATAGTCCAAATATCTATAGAATAGATTGGTACTAGGATTTTGATACATTTAGATATCAAATTAAACGAAATTTATTGATCATTACATATAATTCAATTAAGATATTGTATGAAAGTATGATTTCTTCTATTCTCTTTTCATTTGAGAATTGAAGTATTTTTGATTGAGTTAGTTCAAATCAAAGAAAAGTTTTTTGGTCTACCTTCTTTTTATTTTTTAATTTTGAGTTTTTACTCATTTTTTTCTATAACTTAAACTAAACAAAAATAACATTATATTATCAATTATTAATAACTCATATTAAGAACTCAATCAAAATAAAAATAAATACAATTATCTTCAAGAACAAAACAAAGAACAAAATGTTTGTTATGCTTAATATCTTTAGTTTGATCTGTATCTGGCTTAATTCTGCTCTTTCTTCAAATAGTTTTTTCTTCGCCAAATTGCCCGAGGCCTACGCTTTTTTGAATCCAATCGTAGATATTATGCCAGTAATACCTCTGCTATTTTTTCTCTTAGCTTTTGTTTGGCAAGCTGCTGTAAGTTTTCGATGAGATCTTGAATACTGTCCTAGAAAAATTCATGATTTGTTCTAAAAAAGATTCTAACAATTGATATGATAAGATCAGATAGGTTTTATAGTATTAAACTTCGATTCAAATATGGAAATTCTTGTATCGCCACAAAAAGTCTGGGGATCACCTCATTTCCGCATTCGGACCTTTTTTACATTGAAAGAACTTATTAGAGTCCCCCACAATTAGATATTAGATATTGTGGGTATGAAAAAAATGGGTAATGAAAGACTTGACTCATATTCCATTATAAATAAATTTCTGAAAATTATTCTCTATTTCTAGATTTAAGATTTATCAAAACCATTTCTTGGTGTCAAAATAAGATATATGTGGTATAAAAATGGAGAATCTATTCTCTTTTTTTTTTTCCAAAAAAAAAAATGATCTTGGAGATTGTGTCATGCTTACTCTCAAACTATTTGTTTACACAGTAGTGGTATTCTTTGTTTCTCTCTTTATCTTCGGATTCCTATCTAATGATCCAGGACGTAATCCTGGACGTGACGAATAAAAAAGAAAGTTTTTATTTTCCTTGATCGATTTTTAAATGTTCTTAGGATTTTATCTATTCCACATCTTTAACTATTAAATAAAAAAAAAAAGACTCGTCGAAATTGAAAGATAAACAAAAAAAAATACCAAGTCATTGACAAAAGCGGAAAGAGAGGGATTCGAACCCTCGGTACGAAAAACCCGTACAACGGATTAGCAATCCGACGCTTTAGTCCACTCAGCCATCTCCCCCATCTGAAAAGGATAATTACTATTTTACATTACACAAAAAGTAAGGTTTGAAAAAAGGGTCTTTCTTTTATACCTCTTCTTTTATTATATTTATATTATTTTTATTCTATTATTAGTTTATTATATAGATATATAATATATAATTATCTAGATATAATTATCTAGACATATCAAAATATAAAAAATATAGAAAAAAAGTTATTCCATTGATATAAAATAAAGTAAGAAGGGCTCGAAAGAAATATCTCCAATCCACTATTCCAATGAATATAAATGAATATAAATTCATATTAAATTAATATATATATATTAAATTAATATATATATATATAATTACCTATATAATTATAAATACCTAAATATAATTATATATTTTATAAGTAAAAAATAAAATATATAGTAGTAATTTATATAAAGAAATATATAAATAATATAAAAAGTACCTCTTTGATTTCGTCTGCAAGAGCTTTTTAAAATCCCACGGCCTGGCCAGGTCAGTACCTCGCCGGGCCTTTTTTTTTGTTCCAATGACTATTATTTGAAACAAAAATGCTTGTTATGGAATAAAAAAAAAAAAAAAAGAAACAATGGAACCATATATTCTTGCACAATTTTATGTTTTGGGGTACGTATTTTTATCGAGCCGTATCTGTCAATGTCAAAGCACCGCCATCAAAATAAAAAAAAAACGTGTTATTTAGTTATTTAAATGAATTGAA